TCGGCATGGCCCAATCAATAGTTCAAGTCACACACTCCCATAATCCATCCTCTCTTCGGAGAATCTACTTCAACTATTCTTATCAAATAAGAACTAAACTACTTCGGAGTTGAAGAGAAGTATCAAAAAACATGTCTTATTTTTTCAATAATACATATTTGTAGCAATGAAATACTATTGTTCCTTCCCGATAGGATATATCAGAAATGACAAATATCTATGATCTGTTTTCTCTATAAAATAAAGCTATAACTATAAAGGACCTGAAATACCTTGCTTACGTATCATTGGGAAGTGCATTAACATAAATACGGCAGTAAGAAGAGGCAATACAAAAGTGTGTAAACTATAAAAACGAGTCAAGGTAGATTGACCCACACTAGCACTTCCACGTAATAACTCTACCAAAGGAGATCCTATTATAGGAATAGCGTCAGGCACGCCTGTCACAATTTTTACTGCCCAATAACCAATTTGGTCCCGAGGTAAGGAATAACCAGTTACACCAAAAGATGCAGTCAATACAGCCAGAACCACACCTGTAACCCAAGTTAATTCGCGGGGTTTTTTAAACCCACCTGTAAGATACACACGAAATACGTGCAGAATCATCATTAGAACCATCATACTTGCTGACCATCGATGAACTGATCGAATTAACCAACCAAAGTTAGCTTCAGTCATTATGTATTGAACAGAGGAAAAGGCCTCCGTAACAGTTGGACGATAGTAAAAAGTCATAGCAAAACCCGTAGCTACTTGTACTAAAAAACAAGTAAGCGTTATTCCTCCTAGACAATAAAATATGTTGACATGAGGAGGAACATATTTACTAGTTATATCATCTGCAATCGCTTGAATCTCGAGACGTTCCTCGAACCAATCATATACTTTATTGAGATAGGGAATCCGAGAGGACCCCCCCCCGAGAACCGTATATGAGAATTTCATCTCGTACGGCTCAAACAGAAACACACAAATACCGATTTTGACGGATATGCAATAGAAAGTTCAAAACTTCTTAGCTGCTCGATGCAATTTGTGCCAAAGATAGAAGTAAAAAAAATCCGAAATCTCTTCTTTGTGATGCTAATGCCAAAAATATCAAGTTAGCTCGTACACCTTTCTTTTTCTTTATATTGATCGTTCCAGGCCTCTTGAATCTTCTCTTTCCTATTTTTGTTTGTTTTTGTTATTTAATTTGTTGTTTTTTGTGCGTAATGCGGGTCGACTTTTGTTTTACTGTTGATAGGAATTCCCTTGTTAAGACCCTATAAATCAATTAAAACCTCAGATTCATACAAGAACCACGATGATTTAATCCCAAGCTAAATAAAAGGGTTCTTTGAGTAAAAACCATTTGATCATCAATTATTCAATTTCAATGAGTGGATGTAATGACTCAACAAAATCTAGAGACAGAAGTTGTTCTTGAGATAAAAAAAATTTCATAAGTCTAAAGAAAGAAAAATTATTTAATTTAGGAAATATCCATCTGAAATTTTTTTTAGTCCGGTTGCGAGGTCTAAATAATAGATATGAATCATAGTTAGAATATTTTTTTTCTTACTTTTTTCTATAATATTCCGTGTTCCAGATATTAGAATAAATATCCGACGGGGTGGAATCATCTTAATAGAGATGACAGGGCCGTTCTCTGTATTATCAATAGGATCAATTATAACAAGTCACACGCTCATATTCCGGAAATACCGAAAAAAGAAATACCACAGTCGAACTACCAAAAAGGTCTATAAATCCAAGTTTTAAATAAAATTTTTTTTGATTGAAAAACTAGAGGTTCATAGTTCTTATAAACCTAACTCATTGAAATTCCATCCAGTAAAACGGAAGAATTATAAATTTCCAAAATAATAGATAGGAATATTGCAAATAGAGCCATTGCAACTCCCATAAGTGGTGTAGTCCCCCAGCCCGGAGCTACTTTACCATATTCTGAATTCAATGGTTTCAATAAACTCCCTACAGTAGTTTGTCTTGGCCTAGATCTAGAACTACCCTCAACGGTTTGTGTAGCCATAAATCCTATTTAATCATTGGTTGAGATCGGTTGACTTTGTATACTATTCCGTTGTAATTGTAAATAAATAAAGGATCTTATCGTAGATCCATTGTGATCTTGAAATTTTCTAAAAATGGAAACAGCAACCTTAGTCGCCATCTTCATATCAGGTTTACTTGTAAGCTTTACGGGGTACGCCTTATATACCGCTTTTGGGCAACCCTCTCAACAACTAAGAGATCCATTCGAGGAACACGGAGACTAGACTTGTTGAAGTAATGAGCCTCTTGATATGAGGGCCCATTACTTCAGTTTCTATAATGAAAAATTATTTCATTATTTTTTAGTCGGAACCTTAGGTGGTTCTCGAAAAAAGATAGCGAAAAAAATTATCCCTAAAGTCGAGACTAAAAGGAATGTATAAACCAATGCTTCCATAGATTCGATCGTGGTTTACAATTATAGCTTTCACATCTATTCGTTTGATTGAGTGAGATCATTTACCATACCATAAAAAAAGAGGGGAAAGAATCAACGAAAAGAAGTTGATTCAAGTCTCTATTTTTTTCTCGGGTACCCGAGAAAAAAATAGAGATAGAGGATAAAGATACCAGAGCAGTCTTGTATCAAACTACTTGTCTCTTTGTAGTTGGATCTCCAAGTTTTTGGAATGCTCCAAATTCCACTTGAGCATCCAAATCTGGATCAATACCAGCAAAAACATCTCTAAACAAGGTTCTAGCGCCATGCCAAATATGTCCAAAAAAGAAAAGCAAAGCAAACGAAGCATGCCCAAAAGTGAACCAACCCCTTGGACTACTACGAAAAACACCATCAGATTTTAAAGTAGCCCGGTCTAATTCAAAAATTTCGCCTAATTGTGCGCGCCTAGCATATTTTTTCACAGTAGCAGGATCGCTATAATTGACTCCATTGAGTTCGCCACCATAGAACTCAACAGTTACACCTACTTGTTCGACACTATACTTTGATTCTGCCCTTCGAAAAGGAACATCTGCCCGAACAATTCCATCTCCATCTACTAAAACTACCGGGAATGTTTCAAAAAAAGTAGGCATACGACGTACAAAAAGCTCGCGCCCTTCTTTATCTCTAAAGACGGGATGTCCTAACCATCCAACAGCTATTCCATCCCCGCTATCCATTGAGCCCGCTCTGAATAATCCCCCTTTTGCCGGATTATTACCAATGTAATCATAAAAAGCTAATTTTTCAGGAATTTTAGACCAAGCTTCTGATAAACTTAGATTTTCAGCTAGTCCGGCACCAACTCTTCGATATATCTCTTGCTGGAAGTATCCCTGATCCCACTGATAACGAGTGGGACCAAATAACTCGATTGGGGTTGTTGCTGAACCATACCACATAGTTCCAGCAACAACAAAAGCTGCAAAAAAAACAGCAGCGATACTACTAGAAAGTACAGTTTCAATATTGCCCATACGTAATCCTTTGTAGAGACGTTGAGGCGGACGGACACTAAGATGGAATAGGCCTGCCAATATGCCCAGTGTACCTGCTGCAATATGATGAGAGGCGATTCCGCCGGGAAAAAAAGGATCAAAACCTTCTGCCCCCCACGCTGGACTTACAGATTGTACTTTTCCAGTTAGTCCATAAGGATCAGACACCCATATTCCAGGACCATATAAGCCTGTTACATGAAATGCGCCAAAGCCAAAGCAAGCCACTCCTGAGAGAAATAAATGAATTCCAAAGATTTTGGGCAAATCCAAAGAAGGTTTTCCTGTACGTTCATCACAGAATATTTCTAAGTCCCAATACACCCAATGCCAGATGGCCGCTAAAAAACACAAGCCAGAAAACACAATATGTGCTCCGGCCACGCCTTCATAGCTCCAAATACCCGAATTCGTTACAGTTCCTCCTGAAATACTCCAACCACCCCATGAATTGGTTATTCCTAAACGAGTCATGAAGGGTATAACGAACATACCTTGTCTCCACATTGGATCAAGAACAGGGTCAGAGGGATCAAAAACCGCCAATTCATATAGAGCCATCGAACCGGCCCAACCGGAAACTAGAGCCGTATGCATTATATGGACAGAAAGCAATCGGCCGGGATCATTCAATACGACAGTATGAACACGATACCAAGGCAACCCCATGGAAATACCCCTTTCTCAAAGAAAAATAGACACTATGTAACTTTATCGCATTGCAATAGACTTATACTATTTACCTAATCTTTTCAGCGAATTCTGTATAAGAAAAGGTTACTTTTTATTGTATTCCGTTGAAAATAACGGCTGAATTCTGTTCGTAAGAAAAAAGAGAAGCAGATCTATTCTATACCCGATAAGTACCAATACGCAATGGGAGCATTAGTCCTATTTTGGGGGAATGAATGTATGGATCCTTTTTTTTATTTGAACGATCTATCTCTTCATTAAGATTTTTATTTCTTAATTCTATCTTTCTCTAAAAACCTTCGAAGAAGACAATAAACTCATTCTTACGTTTCCATATTAAAGTGAAGTATAGTACTTAAATTTTTTCTTTAATTTAATGCCCATTGGTGTTCCAAAAGTACCTTTTCGGAGTCCTGGAGAGGAAGATGCAGTTTGGGTTGACGTATAGTGCGACTTGTCAGACATATTGGGTCATATGGAATTTCCCCATTTTCTCCCCCGATCGAGATATCCTCTGTTTCGCCCAAGAAATATTGTATTGATTGAAGAATCAATCATGCGTAGCGTGAAGTTAAATTAGATTAATTTAGATTGAAGAGCAATATTCTTAATTAGAAGAATTTATGGTTAACTTGGACTAAAAAAATGGAGTATCCAGGCTCTGCTCATAAAATACCAAATGGGTAATAGTAATATATGTAGAATTACCGCTTGTAGCTATGCATAGAAGATTCTTCTATTTTATTTATTTAATTAGAGAAGCACTCTTAAACTGCCATGTCAACCATTATAATAAATACATTGAATAGTTTTTTGGAGACATGAAACGAATTGAAAAAAAAACTCGTAGCAAAAAGAAGTGGTACTGAGATCATTTGTCCTATATGTACAACTAGAATTCGGATAGATCTTTCCCCGGAGTAGAACATGAACCTAAAAGAATTCAAAGGGCCCATTCAGGAACAAGAAAATTACATCGTGATTTAAATCTCGACGAAACAATACATCAATGAGAGGTTAATTAAATAAGTTCAGTAAATTCTTTTTTTTTTAGGGAAGGGGTAAAAACTCTTTCTTTTTTTAATGGGAGAAAAAACCCCTTCATTAGAAAAGCAGGAATCTCTTAAAAAAAAGAGAGATAGGATTGGAATCGATACATTGATTCTTTATTTTCGCAATTTTTTTGAACCGTATGCATCCAAAGATGCACGTACGGTTCAAAAGGGATATAATTTTGTCCTAATCAACCGACTTTATCGAGAAAGATTACTTTTTTTAGGACAAGAAGTTGATAGCGAGATCTCAAATCAACTTGTTGGTCTCATGGTATATCTCAGTATAGAAGATGATACTAAGGATCTTTATTTGTTTATAAATTCCCCTGGTGGATGGGTAATACCAGGAATCGCTATTTATGATACTATGCAATTTGTTTCGCCCGATGTACATACAATATGCATGGGATTAGCCGCTTCAATGGGATCCTTCATTTTGGTCGGAGGGGAAATTACCAAACGTCTAGCATTCCCCCATGCTTGGCGCCAATGAGTTTTTATTAAAAAAAAAAAAAAAAGAAGAAGAAGACTATGCCTTCGCCATATTGAATATGAATAATAGGTAATAATAGCATGGCACTTCGAGTTCGATATGAACAAACTATTATTGTTTTTTCTAACACGATATTTTCTATCGAGATAGTAGTATGAAAAAAGGTTATTTCCGACTTGATCTTCTATGTCGGGAGTGCATTTCAGCGTCACAAACCGTTTTCTTCCATACCAGAAGCCTTTTTCTGATATTTCTCTTACGAAGAAAAGAGTACGAAAAAAAAAAAGAAACTTTGGGATTGCTAAATCACAGACGAGATAAATATAGAAAGCAACAGAACTATCATAGTATTTTTTTTTACATTACAATATGAATGAAAGGAAGGGTGGTAAATGGATCATTCAACAATCTAGATCGGATGGATTCTTTTTTTTTTCTTCGAAAAAATAGAAGGGGAAAAGGAAATTCCATTGCAGAGCCGTATGCAATGCACAAAAGGTGCCTGTACGGTCCGTCGTTCAATTCTATTTTTTTCTTGTTTTTTTTAGTCCTTACTTTAATCCAATTCTTCAAGATAGAAGAACCGTTCATGCATGATGTTAGATCAATATTATCAGGGTTATGATTCACCAACCTGCTAGTTCTTTTTATGAGGCACAAGCAGGGGAATTTATCTTGGAAGCGGAAGAACTACTCAGACTTCGCGAAACCCTCACAAAGGTTTATGTACAAAGAACAGGTAACCCTTTATGGGTTATATCCGAAGACATGGAGAGAGATGTTTTTATGTCAGCAACAGAAGCCCAAGCTCATGGCATTGTTGACCTTGTAGCGGTCGAAAATGAAACTATTGGGGATTTCGCCTAAATATATGATTCCCTCCATAATTCTATTTTTCCGTGATTCGATATTGAATGTAAATAATTCATAATAATCAATAAATCAGGTTAAGATCGATCTAAACCAACCTATTTTATTATATATATGTATGATATGCCGACAATTAAACAACTTATTAGAAACACAAGACAGCCAATACGAAATATCACGAAATCCCCCGCACTTAGGGGGTGCCCTCAACGACGGGGAACATGTACTCGGGTGTATGTGCGACTCGTTTAGATCATGAGTTCAAACAAAATAAATACAGCAATTTTTCAAGTACCAATCACCAGTACCAAGGAATAAAGATAGATAGGATGGAAAAACGTTATTTACTATCTATAAAGCTAAAGATTCATCATCTACCTATATTTTTGTGTATTAAATTTATGGTTTCCATTGGTGCAAATCCAATCACCTCAGTTTGAGATGAGAAGTAATTCCCCATTGGTAGCAAATAGTTATCTATTAAGCGGAGGAAAGAGTACTATAAAGAAGCAAAAAGGTTATGTTCCTATTCTTGAAAGAACGGACTAACAAGGTCAGCTACCTAGCCAACTTTCATAATTAAATGCCGTCACTGTATGGATAACCCTTTTGTGAAAAGAACTATTACTGATTGGTAGAGCTAAACTAAGGAGTGTGAACTATACAAGTTCACAATAACATTTGGTTAAATGAAAGAAAAGGCTCCGGTGTATAGAGAGGACCTCACCGTTTACGAAGTAACCATAGAAACGATGGAATCCACTATTTATTTTTTATCGCTAGAATTTATTCTTTCCGGGTATTTTACCCGGAAAGAATAAAAAATAGTGGTTGGGAAGGTCATAGTAGCAAAAGCCATTGGAATTTATATTTTATATATCGGAATAATCCGTTTTGGTATTAATTAATGAGAGGGGGGATAAGAGGATGACTGAAAGAAAAGAAATCAATTAGTTATTCATTAAAGTTTAATTTGATTCAATGACCAGAGTTAGACGAGGATATATAGCTCGGAGACGTCGAACAAAAATTCGTTTATTTGCATCAACCTTTATAGGGGCCCATTCAAGACTTACCCGAACTGCTACTCAACAGAAAATGAGAGCTTTGGTTTCCTCTCATCGGGATAGGGGCAGACAAAAGAGGGACTTTCGTCGTTTGTGGATTACTCGAATAAATGCAGCAGCTCGTGAGAATATGGTATTCTATAGTTATAGTAAATTCATACACAATCTGTATAAGAAGCAATTGCTTCTTAATCGTAAAATACTTGCACAAATAGCTATATCAAATAAGAATTGTCTTTACATGATTTCCAATAAGATTAGCAAATAAAAGAGATTAAAAAGTCATATATCATATATATATAAATAGCGAAAACAGAATAAAATTCCCCGGAGAATGGACTCCGGGAAGATAGAATAAAAATGAATTTAAGAAATTAAAAAGAAATTAAGATAAGTAGTGGGAATGAACGAACATCTTTCAAAAAAAAAAAGATTTCTTCTTTCCCTATTTATTGTTTCTTATAACACAACAATCAAATCTGGATTCGAGGTTTTTCGAGCAAAACATCAATCTGAGCTTGAGTTCCGCTTGGAGTTTTGAATCAATAGGAAGAGTATATCTATTTATTTCGGGTTCTGGGACCAGCCGTTCTAGGGATCGACTCAGCTCTCTCAAACTGTTTTTCATTATTAAGAAAAGGTAACAAAGATAAAATACGAGCTTGTTTTATAGCAATAGTAATTAATCGTTGTTGTTTCAAGGTCAATCTATTCACCCGTCTAGATAATATTTTTCCTTGTTCACTAATAAATCGACTAATTAAACTCATGTTTCTATAATCAATTTGATCCCCCGATTCAATTGGGGGAAAACGCCTACGAAAAGATCGCTTGGATTTGCGAAAAGGTTGCTTGGATTTATCCATGGTTTATTCCTTATCTCTAAATTTCTATTTCTTTATTCATTTCAGATCTGACCGAAATGAGTTTTTTTTTATTTGTATATTATATATTTATATACATATATATGTTAAGTTTTTCTTTTTCCTGTTCCTTTGAAAAATAATACAATACATATGTTCCATTCGATCTATTTCTTTATTTCCCCATGAATCGTATGCTTGCGACAATAACGACAAAACTTTCTCAAGTCTAATCGACTGGGTGTATTGTGTCGATTCTTTTGAGTAATATATCTAGAAATGCCCGGTAATTTCTTATTGACACCATTTTGGGCACAACTGGTACACTCCAAAATAACTCTAACTCGGACATCTTTACCCTTAGCCATGAACCTCCTTTAAATTTTTGATCGACTTAATTCTTCTATTTTCGACCCGAATCTAAATCTAAGAAGACGAAAACAACAAAAAAGAAAAAATATATATATAAATCGAAATAGAAGTTACTAACTAGTTAATTCCAATTAATACTAATAGAAATTAACAGAATATAATAAGAAATTAAAAGAATATAATAATTTTATGTGAGTAATACAATTTTTTCTAATTATCAATTATTCTTTCCAGTATTTCATTTAAGTATCCTTTTTTCTATGCTATGATTTCGTGGAATTTTTTACCCTATCCAGGAACCTCTTTTCCATTTCTGTTCTCAAAAAAAAAATAGGATCTTAAACTATAATTAAAAAAAGGGGAATGACAAAGCATCGGGGAATAAACGATTAATTTCTATCAATAGACCCGCTAAAGACCCAAACCATAGAGTAGTTAGTACGGGCGCTGTGGAGAGATATGTTTTTATATCCCGCATTGAAAATCCTCCTTCTTTATTGTAATACATATATGGTCAGATGCTGTAGTTCAAGATCATTTGTCTTTTTTGTACGGAATTCCTAATAAAAATAAATATCTACAATGAGCAGCAGATAAGGTTTTCCTATCCCTGTCCCTAAAAAAGAAAGGGGTACCCCCTTTCTTTTTTCTTAAGCATTCTAATAAATATGCATTCTTTTTTTATCAGATGTATATAATTTTTGATTATTTATTATATGAAACCAAAAAGAAGAAATGACAAGAAAATTTTATATGGATACAGAAAAAAATAACGATATGGAAAACAAGACATGGATTTTGTACAATGACATTGTACAATAATTTTAAAAGGGATGTAGCGCAGCTTGGTAGCGCGTTTGTTTTGGGTACAAAATGTCACGGGTTCAAATCCTGTCATCCCTACCTATACCTATTACTTCTCCTAGGGGGCAGTAACGAAAGGAAAGATTAATTGAGTGAGATTAATTAAATAAAAATGAAATAAAATAAGGCATTCATTATCTTTCATTTTTTACATGGATTGGTATGCAAGACTGGGGTAAAAAAAAATACTTTTCTTTACAATTGTAGTTCTTGTCA